GAGGGGCTAATTCAAACCCCTCGGGTAAAATAAGAACAGCCCCGACATTCAAAGCTCCTTTTTTACCATTAGCAAGAACTTGTTTCAGTTGCAGATCATAAGGAATTCGAACAACTGCTTCAAATACAGTATCAGGAAGTACCGCTTGTGGAACCTCGATATCCACGGGTTTATTAGCTAAATGGCAATTGGCACATACAATACGGCCAGTCGCTTCTCGTGGATTTTCATAACCCTGCTGTGCAAAAATGGGATATGCATTTGAAAGGGGTGCCTGGGTTAGTATATATATCATGAGCGATACGGAAATGGATCGAGTAATCTCTTTCTTTATCCAAGAAAAGGTATTTTTAGTTTGCATGGTCCAATCATTGATCCCGAAAATTTCTACAATAAAATTAGGTAGGTCGCTAGTATAGTTCCCTATCTATAATTTTGCTATTTACTTAAATATTAAATATAAATAATTTTACTGGAATATTGGAGGAATCCCTTGGATGGGTAGTAAGTACAATTTTGAATGTTTTGCTTATGTACAAAGTAACAAATATTATAATTGGATCGTTCGATCACTTTTCAGTCATTCATTGAATGATAAATCACTACAAGTGAAGGAGATACACGATTTAAATAACGAAAGATCCAATATTTAAAAATTGTATCTAAAATGACTGGAAAAGTAGAAACAAGACCGGATATAATTTGATCATTATGAGCAAATCCAAAATCTTTGTAGACAGAGCCAATCATTAATTCCCAACCGTGGGGCGAATGGAATCCTATACATAAATCAGTTAATAAAAGAATAGAAAAAGCTTTTATTGTGTCGCTTAAGTTGTATAGGAATTCTTGAAACCAAGAGTTAAGAATAACAAGTTCTTCATTACCTAGAATAGAATAACCACTTAGAATACCGAAACAGATTATATTTGTCGAGAAGTGTAAAATTGTATGGATGCGATCCTCGTTGTGCATCTTGATCAATTGGATCGTTTCTTTGTAGATTTCGATGCGAGGCTTTTGGAAATGTGTTTCCGGGTATTCCTTTATCATTTCGTCCAAACGTAAGAGTTCCTCTAAGTCTATGAATTCTTTTAGAATACTCTTTTCTTGAATATCATTCAAAAAAATTTCGGATTGCCTAGTATTCCACCAATTAGTAAACCAAGATTCCAGACTTTTATTAAATGAGAGAGAGATCCACCAAGGCAAAAATACTATAGATGCAAGATATAGAAGGGAAATTAATACTTTCTTTTTTGCCATTTTTTCGTCTGTGAATTTTAAAATTTTTAATGAACGCACCTCATTCGTCGACTCTATATGATACTAATATTTCTATCAAGCATAAGTTCTATTACAAGTCATCGATGTATTTCCGGATTTTTTTGTGATTCAGTACAGCGGTTAGTCCTTGAATTTAGAAAGAATATAGAATAAGAAAGAGCCCTCTTCAAATTAATAGTAGTCGGATTTCGAGACGAAAGAACTCCCGTTCTATCAAAATATCAAATATTTAGAAAAAAAATTCTTTACTTTATGATGAAATGTTTTGTTTTGATATATGATGAATCTATCATTTAGATTTGTTACTGAATTGAGTTAAGTGGATTTACATACGCATAAAAAAAATTGTGGACATAAACAATTTAGTTTTAGAATTGTTTCATATACGTTTGCTTTGGCTCGAGTAAGCGTTCTGAAGAAACTTCAGTTAAGTTATGCTATAGAAAAAAAGATGATTCTTGAGTTTTTTATCTCTTGCAAAGTATTCATTCTTCAGTTCCTTTTTTCAAAATACTTCAATTGGTACACGCAAGAAATAGGCCAATTCAGCAGCTTTTTGCTCAATCTCTCGTGGAGTAAAATTCTCATCAGTACGAGTCAAGGGAATGGCTCCTTGTCCTTTTATTTCCATATAAAGGACACGACGAGCATAAATACCCTCTTTAATTTCTATTCTGATGGACTGAATGTCTTTCATAAGGAATCGGAGGAATATGCGACGATTTTTTCCAGGAAATCCCCAACGAAAAATACACACTATGCCCTCTTTTATATCGAATCGATCATAACCACTACCTACATTCCACGAAATTGTGCACCACAAATAGGAGCTAATAAAAAGACCTGCGATCCCATAGAAAGACATCACGATACCTTGTGGAAAAAAAATTATTTGCTGAGAAGGAAATAAAGATATAAAATTCCTACCAAAATAACTGGACGTTCCAACCAATAAAAACCCTAATGAACCTAAAAAAAGAATAAAGGCCCAACAGAAATTACTTGTTTTTCGAGACCCCGCTATAAGTTCTACCCATATACGTTCTGATCGCCAACTCATACTCTAACTAGACCTAGTTGCATTTTATTGGAATTGGGAGAATAACAAAAATAATTTTTTTTTTACTTTTTTTTTGTTTCCGAAGTAACTCTCATCAACCAGCACTATTATGATGTGAACCTTTAGGGATAATTCATCGAATTTCTTAGATCCAAACTAAAATAATAACATCCCTTTCATATGATTTCCTAATACATATAGATGACTTTACATTTCAGAAATTCTCCCCGATCCCGATCTATTTGAAAATAGTTATAATTCATTTATCATGTTTACACATACATAAGAGCTTATGCCCGAAGGAAGCCGCATATTATACCATATTTTACTAAATAGATATCCGTGTTATGATCCAAGTAAGTCTTGAAAAAAATATATATATATATATAAGATTTGTCCTTGTTGTATCTAAAAAATCTTGTTTTTTTGAACATAAAGAGATAAAGAAGCCATTGCAATTGCCGGAAATACTAAGCCCACTAAAGGCACAAAAATGGAGGGGAGACTGTTGAGAGTTATCATAGAATGGGTACCTCGATTTAATATTTGTACCTGTTATTTATTGTTATATTTATTGTTTTATATTTGAACCTTATCCTTATATTGTTATAAAGATATCTTATAATTCATATATAATTGTTATATTATACTAAGTATACCTAAGTGAGTATATATATACTTAATAGGGATAGGGAGTCTATAAGTATATGTTTTAAGAAATCTATATTAATTTAATAAATATATATTAATTAATAAATAAATATATAAATTTAATAAATAAATATATAAATAAATGGACCTATTCATCTTTCTACATGTTTCTAATTCATCTTTCTACATGTTTCTACATGAAATATATATATACGATAATCCACCCTTTTTATATTCGTATTAGTAGTTATTATCTTTTCTTGTCTTATAAATTTCATAATTTAATAAAATTTTAAAGTATTTCCTAAAAACTCCTAAAGAATTCGTTATAATACGATCCAACAAAAAGGATTCTTAGTGGGGGATTATTTTCGGGAGATATAGAAAGATGCAAGACCTTGTTAACTAATTCCACGGAAGAAAGCGAAAGAATTAACTCTTTTATTTTGAAAGAATTCACTCTTTTGTTTAATAGAGATTTCCTAGTTAGTATTAGTAACCAGGAATATCGATAAAAAAACGATCCGGATGGTTCTTTCTACAATTCAATCTTATGTTACCAAAGTCAAAATCCATTCTTCGGATTTTGACTTTGATTCCTATAAATTAAATAACTACTTGATCACCACACATAAAAAAATTTATTAAGTTTTATTAAATGAATACTCTTATTAAATATTAAATTAAGACTCTAAGGCTCTAATCTAATTTTCATTCAAAGGAAAGAAAGCATGTAGCCGAAATAACTCACTCAGAACGCCCTTTAAAGGATTACGTGGTACGATTGGATCGAATAAGCCCTTATGGAATAAATATTCAGCCACTTGTGAATCCTCAGGTACTGTCTTATTCAATGTTTGTTCAATTACTCTTTTACCTGCAAATGCAATATAAGCATTGGGTTCGGCAATAATGATATCTCCCAACATACCAAAACTAGCCGTCACCCCGCCTGTGGTAGGGGATGTAAGGATTGCTACATAAAATAACTTTTTATTTAATTGATAATCATATAAAGCGGAAGATATTTTAGCCATTTGCATCAGGCTCAAGCTTCCTTCTTGCATGCGTGCTCCTCCGGAAGCACACACTAGAATAAGAGGTAAAAATTGATTGGTAGCATACTCGGCCAAACGTGTGATTTTTTCGCCCACTACAGATCCCATACTACCACCCATAAACTGAAAATCCATAACACCAATTGCTACGGGAATACCATTTAGTTGACCTGTGCCTGTTTGAACAGCCTCAGTTAATCCTGTATTTTTTTGATAAGAATCAATACGATCTTTATAAGGTTCCTCCTCCGAATGAAATTCAATGGGATCCAGAGAGACCATGTCTTCGTTCATAGGATCCCAAGTACCGGGATCAATCGAAAGTTCGATTCTATCAAAACTACTCATTTTCAAATGACATCCACATTGTTCACAAATATTCATTTTTGATTTTAAAAATTTCTTATAATTTAATCCATAACAATTTTCGCATTGAATCCACAAATGCCTGTATTTTTGAGTTACATTTAAATTATTAGAACTTATACTAAAATCACTATCATCTGTGCTAGTTTTTATACTGGAACTCTCGCTTTTACTACTATTTACGCTTTCGCCACAAATGTAACTATAAATGTAGCTGTCACTGTAATTGTTACTGTTGCTTAAAATATAACTATCAATACAAATTTGAGAACCAAGATAACTGTCAATACAACTATTAATGTGATTATTCCAACTATAATGAGAATTAGTATCATACATGTAATGATCGTGGCGAGTATCGTCACTTTGGGGTGCATTATTCATATAACTAGAAGTCTGATAACTATAAAAAGAACTTTTTAGTTCACTTAGAAAAGAACGGTTGTTGTCAATCTCAAAATTTTTATTTTCAATATCAAAATATATGGAATAACTGTCCCTATTACTATCCCTAACGAAAAAAGTGTCATCAGATATGAAATTCCGAATGTATCTGTCGCCGACTAAATGATCAACAT